TCCAAAAATGATTCTATCATTGATGTATCCGCAATTCAATATGGATATATACCACATATATATAATATATATGCCTCTCCCTTACTCTCATTTTTCCTCGATATTTGGAATACTCAAATGGTCGATTCTTTTCTTTTTTCGCCTTATACCCTACATTTCCGAATGAAACCAGAGGAACATCTCATTATATAGAATCTGGATTATTATTATAAAAATCAAATCTAAATGTCTAAATGAAAAAATAGAATTTTATTTCAATATAAATTATAAATATAAATTTCAATATAAATTCTATTTATATATCATATATCGATATCGTTCTATAATTGTTATTATATATATATCATATCATTTATATATCATTTATATTTATATTCTATAAATATAGGTAGGGTATCGTTCCATTAATATTAATTGTTCTATTTAATATATTAATTCATAATATAAATATAATATATTATGAATTATTAATATGCAATAGCTAAGATTCCAGTAGTTTACTAAAGCCCTATGCACAGCACAATTTCTTTTATGTTTATCTGAGCCCGCTTAGCTCAGAGGTTAGAGCATCGCATTTGTAATGCGATGGTCATCGGTTCGATTCCGATAGCCGGCTTTTATCTCTTTGTTCCTTTTTTTTTATACATTATAAATTAATTTAATTTGAATAATGTCTCCATGAAATCAAGGAATATTGAAAATACTTCTTCTTTTTCTTTCTCTAAGGATCACTGATCTATTATGGAGTAAGAACTTCCAACTATGAATAAAAAATGGATTGGAGCAATTAGATCTCTACCAAACAAATCAGAAAAAAGTATACCTAACTTCCTATATATTATATACAAAAGCGTCTGGATATTGATACAATTCATCTCATTCTTTGTTTCATTTGTAATTTTTGTAATACAGTACTTCAGTGAATTTAGCTTCGTTTATCGTTTAGTTCAGTTTTAATTTAGGTTTATTCTTTAAAATAAAATTTCAATAAAATAAGGAGTATTTATGTCTCGTTACCGAGGGCCTCGTTTCAAAAAAATACGCCGTCTGGGAGTTTTACCGGGACTAACTAGCAAAAGGCCGACACCCGGAAGTGATCTTAGAAACCAATCGCGTTCCGGGAAAAGATCTCAATATCGTATTCGTCTAGAAGAAAAACAAAAATTGCGTTTTCATTATGGTCTGACAGAGAGACAATTACTAAAATACGTTCATATCGCGGGAAAAGCCAAAGGGTCAACGGGTCAGGTTTTACTACAATTACTTGAAATGCGTTTGGATAACATCCTTTTTCGATTAGGTATGGCTTCGACCATTCCTGGAGCCCGACAATTAGTTAACCATAGGCATATTTTAGTTAATGGTCGTATAGTAGATATACCAAGTTATAGATGCAAACCTCTAGATATTATTACTACAAGGGATGAACAAAAATCCAGAGCTCTGATTCAAAATTCTCTTGATTCATCCCCCCATGAGGAATTGCCAAAACATTTGACTCTTCACTCATCCCAATATAAAGGATCAGTCAATCAAATAATAGATAGTAAGTGGGTCGGTTTGAAAATAAATGAGTTGCTAGTCGTAGAATATTATTCCCGTCAGACTTAAACCTAACTAAAAAAAAACAAGGGTTCGGAGAAATTTGCCCCCTTTTTGCGAAGTAAATCGACCTAAGGTAAAGAAAGGGGTTTGATCTGGATTTTTCTCCCATTCATGTATAATAGGACCGAGGAGATATTTTCATGCCTTGCCTATTCCAATATTTTATGTACCACAGCAAAGCAATTACAATTAGGAATATACAATCTATATTAAAGAAAGTTCTAACTGTTGGAATAACAGTATCCATTGTTGTTATTTTATTTGATACATTGCGGTCAGTAATGTTCGTGAATTAGGTGATAAAGGGACGGAAAGAGAGGGATTCGAACCCTCGGTAAACAAAAGCCTACATAGCAGTTCCAATGCTACGCCTTGAACCACTCGGCCACCTCTCCTACATAATCTTATGATTATGACCCAGAAACCGAGTGAATAGCGAGTCATTCATAGTATTGCAGTATAGGTATGACCGATCGATTCTAAAAAATTCTAAATAGAATATAAAAAAAAATAGATTTTTCTTGTGAAAAGACATTAAAAACATGAATAGATATATTATATCTTTTGTTTGTTTTGTCAAGAAGTCGTCTTTTTCTGATATTTATATATACCGGATTAAACCAATGAATTGTAACGAATCGTATGATGGATTCATATTTTATACTATGATTACAGTTTAGACCATGGTTATATTTATACAGTGGTTCCGTAGGAATTAAACAAATTCCCTTCTGTCTAGTCTCAGATTTCTCAACAACAACTCCTTACCTCATGGATATATTTAAAATTCAGGAATTTTACCGGGTTTTTTAATTTCGATTGTATAGTGTATACACGCTATGCGCACAAGGTTGATGGTTATTCTATTTTTATCATAGAATGATTCGATTATTTG